AATTGTCGATTCGAGTATTGAGCGAAAGGTTACACCTATGGGTTCTATATTACAGGCTAACCCTACTATACTAGACTAGTACCAATAGGCCGCATAGGGGAAGAGGCGCTACGCCTAGGAATCAACAACACAAAAACTTTGTTAAAAATTCCCCCTTTTCCTTATCGGGATCGGGACTAAGAAAAATGGTTGGGATAACAAACATCCATCTCGTTCGTATTGGATACCCTTAGAACCATCGAAGACTGTTGAAGTGATTAATTCCTGGAAATTAAGGGGCGTTGAGAACAAAGAAATTGTTGGAGTTTTCATTTTTATTTAGTACCAGTACCAACACACGTGATGTTAAGAAAAGATCTTTTGCAGAAAGGTTGGCTAGAGATTTCTTGTAAAAACATTAGCCCCACTCAGTTCATAATGAGAATATTTCAATCTTTTTTGATTCCACATATTATTTTTCATTATGCACATAAGGGAGGAGCCGTATGAGATCAAAATCTCATGTACGTTTCTGGAACGGAGAATTCTTTGAATCGAATGACGACCGTAACGGATGTCAGCTCAATCCGAAGGAAATTATGCGGAAGCTTTACAGAATTATTATGAAGCTATGCGACTAGAAATTGATCCCTATGATCGAAGCTATATCCTCTATAACATAGGCCTTATCCACACAAGTAACGGAGAACATACAAAAGCTTTAGAATATTATTTTCAGGCACTAGAACGAAACCCGTTCTTACCCCAAGCTTTTAATAATATGGCTGTGATCTGTCATTACGTGCGACTATCTCTACTATAGAAAAGAAAGAAAAAAGGGAGGAAGAAAAAAAGCAAATACACTAATAAATACTAGAAAAAATAGGCTTTCTACATATGCATCGTGCAAAAAACGATTTTTATCAGCTGTAGCAAAGAAAGAAACTTCATAGAGTCGAAATATGAAGAAATAGATATGCCTAGATACTTTATTCTATGGATAAAGGATCTAATTGATCGAGGAAGCACCGTAAAGACCAATTCGCAGGTTTTGGGCCGATGCCGATCCAACAAGGACTGCTTATTTATGTCATGATATGAAATAAAAATTAGGAATCCACTTATGTAATAAAGTCGATTCCCTAAGGTATTGAGCAGCGGTGTAGCATCAGATCCCAAAGACAGTAAGTCTTTTCTTTCTTATTCTTAGGAAAAAAAGACTTTTGCAAAGATTCTATATAAATTTTTAGACGAAACCGAGATAGGTACCTTTCAGAAAATTCTAACGATAGTGAAAATGCTTATATGTTATTCTTCTGACGGTGGGAAAAAAGATAAAATGAAAGCTGATTATTTTATTAATTTAATCATTATTTTATTAATTTAATCACAAAGTAAAGTTTGAAACTCATGCTCATGAAATTAACCTCTTTTGGTTAGAAGATAGATCTATGAGAAATCTCATTCAATTCAATATAGTCAATTAAAAAAACGGGGACACCAAAAGAATTGATTGCCGAGCCGTATGAGGCGGGAAACTCTCAAGTACGGTTCTAAGGAAAGGAATTGACCCGCCTATTCCGACCGGGGAGAACAGGCGATTCGACAGCGAGATTCTGAAATTGCGGAGGCTTGGTTCAATCAAGCCGCCGAGTATTGGAAACAAGCTATCGCGCTCACTCCTGGTAATTATATTGAAGCGCAAAATTGGTTGAAGATCACGGGACGTTTCGAATAAGAACTCTCTGTTTATTTATTTCATTAGAATTTATATATCTATTTTTTTTTGTTATAATTAATTGTTTGATAATCAATTGTTTGCTGGCCTCATCAGTTTAGGATCCTTTTTATGGGAAGAGCCCATCAAAGAATTTAATTATATTCTTTCCAAGACCGTTTGGTATTTCGTAGAAATAAAGGATACGAGATAAAGGATACATAGATACGGTAGAGAATTCATTTTTTTCTCCTATATCTATTAAAACTACTAAAACTACTAAAAGCGACCCTCGAATGACCAAATATAGATATAAGAGACTGGAATGTTTCTTATCTTAGTAATGACTAATGACTACTCACGTTATTTGGAATAAAATAATATGTTCTATGTAAGACTAAGACATAAAGTAGCTCCGTTTAGGGACTTCTAATTGAGATATGAATACAGTATGTAAAAAAATTTCTTTTTGACATGGAAGGGTTTTATAAAATTAAAAAAGATGAATAAGGTCCGTTGAGCACCTCATGGATATGTCATAATAGATCCGAACACTTGCCCTGGATCGACTTCCAGATCATAATTGCTCTAGTGAATAACTAAAGAAAATAAATAGATGGGAGAAGAGAAAGAGATTAATTATAAGCATCTCTCATAGGTTCACTAATCACTTGACTGACTGTTGGCGGGTTTCTTTGTATGTGTTGTCCGGAAAGAGGAGGACTCAATGATTATTCGTTCGCCGGAACCAGAAGTAAAAATTTTGGTAGATAGGGATCCCATAAAAACTTCTTTCGAGGAATG